ATATTCGGGGGCATAATTCACATGGATATAGTAAGTCTTGCTTGGGCTGCTTTAATGGTAGTCTTTACATTTTCCCTTTCACTTGTAGTATGGGGAAGAAGTGGACTCTAGGGCTAGGGTAATTACTAATTGAATTGAGTTGAGTAATCAAACTGTATTAATAGTTTCATAATCCTTCTGCAAAGCGTTTTTCTTTCAAATATCTTCATTTTTAAATTCGACTGGAATCCAGTAAAGTAATGTAATAGATGACGAATAACCTTTCAATCAAACAAATAGTTAAATTAAATGATTCCCATCTTCGTATTTTGAAACTAAACGGAATACGCATGATATGCAATTTTTTCCAACCAAATTGAAATAGAGTATTTAGATGAACTAGCTCTTAACAGAATTATATATAAATATTACAATGAGGAGCAACCGACCCCTTTTTATTTGTTTCTCGCTTTACTGTTCAAAGAGGAAGTCGATCTGTTATTATGTAGATACGTATTTTATAAGATAAGAGTAAAGGTGGGCATTCAATTATATCATATTGATCGAAATCGGTCTAAACCAAATGAATGTACCAAAGTAAAGAACTCGAATTGGAGTACTATGTATATTACACATATGGGAGTTATATGTACATATATCAATATACAGATTACGGAGTGATCTACATTAAGCCATCTTTCTTTATACAGTCCAACTTTATTATTTTATATAATAATGTATAGTAGAATTATACACTAATAGATAGTATGGTAGAAAGGTTCCTATATTCCTTTCTACCATACTATCAAATCTCATATACGTCTGATTTTAATTCGCTCATTTTATTTAAGACGTGGAATTTGAATCCCTTTCATTTCTTCCATTATTGATAAGAACTAAGAAGTCAAGCTTGATTCAAATTAATCGTTTTGACTGACCGTTTTTACGTAAATGATAAGTAAAAAAGCAGTAGGAACTAGAATGAACAGTGCAGTAGCAATAAATGCGAGAATATTTACTTCCATAATTTCATCGTTTTTTTACTTCATAATTAATAACTCGGGATCTGATCCCATAGAGATTCTAAATCTTTATCCTGTAAATTCAATGGGAGAAATACATCCCGATGATATTGAATCGGATCAATATCATTGAATAACAATATCTGAGCTATCAAATCTATTCATCATCGCGAATGGAATAGTATAACATAGGAAGATCTTTTATCCATACGGAAGAAAAACCTAAAATGGAATTCCTGCTCCAATTTAGAATCTCATTGAATTATTATTCTTTATTTTATCCATTCGTTATTTTCTATAACCTACCGTCTTATTTATAGAATCATATATATAATATAATAAAGGATGATCTGGCCCATCTTCCGCTTCCATTGGTCAAAAACCCAACCCAAATAGTAGAAGTAAAATGGAAAAAATAAGAAGAAAAGATCGAATATTTTGATAAATTAAAAAAGAAAAAATGAACTCTTTTTTTTTAGTTTGTTCTTTCTTCGATAGGACCTTCCCCGGAAATCAAAAAAGATTTCTCATTCCCTCACTAAGAGAAGAGAGGGTCTATCTTTTCTTTGTTTGCTCTTCCTTTTCTTAATTACTTAATTTAAATATTCCTTTCTTTCCTTGAACCGGCCCTGGGACACATATATCCAAAATGAAGTATGTAGTTTGAATGATATAAATAGATTGTTTCCTATTAGTAATTTAAGTTATCAAAAATTGGAGCTAGAAAGAGGCTTTAATATGAAAAAAAGTATTTTATCGAGGTAACTATGTGAAAAGTGCATTTTTTATCGTACAATAAACGAATCAAAATTTGTGTATATGCTCTAGTGAAAGTATATATATAAGTATTCGATTCCCTTCCACGGGTCAGGAGCAATCGAAAAAAACCAGACAAGGATTTCTTTTAATCCTAACTAAATAGGGTGCTACTCACAATTGTACCAATTCAATATGCCTATCCCCCTCGGTACTAATTGAAGTAATTGAAATTGTCGCATTGTATTTTCTCAATAAAAAATGCGAAACGGAAAAAAAAAGGACCCTATGGGAATTAGATCCCACTCTATGCCCCTTGACAGAAAATAAAAAAATGAATTGATGGAGTCATCGGATACTAGGTCGGGACTGACGGGGCTCGAACCCGCAGCTTCCGCCTTGACAGGGCGGTGCTCTGACCGATTGAACTACAATCCCAGAGAAATAAGGTATACAGCATACATATTATTAATGATTTGATTAAGACTAGTTTAATTTAGAATTGTCGTATTGTAACAGAGAAAGGAGTGATTGGTATATTAATATCCACATAGATATGGACTTTAGTGAGAACGACACGGATTACTAGAAATCCTATTGTCAAATCGTGTTAAATCGATTGATACGAAATCTTTCCAAAAAATATTTTGACTTGTTAATTCTTGTCCTATGTTTTCGGATTATGATATGAATCCAGATAATTCATAAAATGAAGAATATATCGGAAAAAAACAAATAGGATATAAAATTAACCAGACGTTTCCGGCGGACAAATTTCTTATATTATGTAATCTCATGATGGATCGGTGAATTCTTGGGCCGAGCTGGATTTGAACCAGCGTAGACATATTGCCAACGAATTTACAGTCCGTCCCCATTAACCACTCGGGCATCGACCCAGGAAGAATCAAGTCTAGACTTATTGATAATACATGATCAACCTCCTTTCGTAGTACCCTACCCCCAGGGGAAGTCGAATCCCCGCTGCCTCCTTGAAAGAGAGATGTCCTGAACCACTAGACGATGGGGGCATATCTGCGATGCCCAACCGACATCATACTATATATACTCATAGTATGAATAGTTTTTTGTAATTGTCAATATAATGTAATGGTGTGACTAAATACGAATAAGTTTTCCACCTTTCCTTTCGCGATTCCGATAGAATATTTTTTCATTCATGGTTCATGAATGAAAAAAATTCTATATTCTATTTCTATATATAGATTCTATATCATTAGAATGGATAAACATTCCGAAATAATTATAATGTGTTATAATTAATAATTAATGAAGTATAGGATCGCTAGTGATTTGTCCGACAGAAAAGCCATTCTTCAACCTTCACGCATCGATTCACGCATTGTTAAGATGCGATATTCCTATCTTACAGCTAGGAAATTAAGAAACGATAGAAAGTTTCTTTTTTTCTAAGAGCAGAGCTTGGATTTCAGGTACGAGTTGAATCTTTTCATTCCATACATTACATGATTTGATCACATATCAAATATCTTGGATCTATTTCAATTTGTGTATTAATCAAACGAATCTCGTTGTGATAGGGGTCAATAAAAGAAAAAAAAAGTAATTAGGTTTTAGCCTAGACTGACTAAAAAAAAAAAGATATTCCCGAATGAGACACTATGAGCCTACTGTATGCACCTATGTAATGTAATATGTAGGTATATAATATATGTATATGTCTTCACATTGTCTCATTCAGGAATGGAATAAAATAGGCCCTTTTAACTCAGCGGTAGAGTAACGCCATGGTAAGGCGTAAGTCATCGGTTCAAATCCGATAAGGGGCTTTTTCCACAAAACTCTAGTTTCAATCTTCATTTTTTAGTGGATAATAGGGATATTTTTTTTATTAGAATGAGTTAATTAACTAATTATCATTATAAATATAATGAGATAGTATAGTGATTATAAAGTGTTCATTATAATGATAAATCACCCCGCTTATTGGGAAGACAACTATGTCACTACAGGCTATATTCTTACTCAACTCAGGTTTCATTATTCCATATTTTTGGTTCGAGGACATAGATATTCTACCTACTCAACCCCAATTATGAATCGCCAAATATTCCTACTTTTCCGTTATTCCAATCAAATCCATCATAAATATAAGAAATAAAAAAGGTAAGTGGACCTGACCTATTGAATCATGACTATATCAGCTATTCTGATATTCAAATTTGATAGAGATAGAATTGTAGCCTCGAAATTTTTTTTTCATTTCCTTTAGACTACGTCGCAAGAATTTAGAATTTGTCGATATTTCCGATTCAATCTTTTTTGGATCCTCCATAAGAATAAATTATTATTCCGTTCCTCCACTCCTCCACGCGAAACGTTTATTCTGAGTCACAAAATAAGAGACGTCTATTTTTGAATATCTTTCTTTGATTCAAAAAAAAAAGGATCGGTTGCTTATATATAGATTTTTTTTATCTATCTATAGTTATAAATATAGATAGATCGGGTCATGGCTTTATGTACCAAATATTTACATATTGATGCATCCTCTATTTTTGTTTCGACAATGGGATGGATAACGAGAACGGATACTAGAAATAGAAAGATATTTGAATTTCCAGTCCACTATCCACTATATAGTATATAGTATTTAATTTACTATTTTATATTGCATATCATATTTCATTTAGAGACAGGGGGAAAATAAGGAATTTCCCCTCTTTTTCTGACAACAACAAGGTAAAGTAAATAAGCAAATAGTCCATTTTTTGGCTCGAACCATTCAAAAATATATTATACTTTGTAGTTTTCGATTCATCTGAAGGAAATATAAAAGAGAAAGAAGACAATAAAATAAAAAAAATGAATTCAAATTGAAAAGTCATATCATATAAATTATATAGGGTACTGTAGTCGTTTAATATACTATAGAATAGAAATAAGTTGGAAGAATCCATAGAGATATTTATTGATTGATCTTTTCTCAATATCACAAACAAGATCCAAAAATAAGATTAGTTGGTGGAGCGGGTGTAGATAGGAGGAGCAACTGGTGATGGGAGCGGGGATCATTTGTTCAAAGCATAGTTCTTTCAAAAAATTCATCTGAGTTGAGTGATGAGTCATAAGACAATTCAAGATTCAGATAGTTATTCAGAATAAAAGAGGAAAAAATAATAGAATCGAACTCATGGATTTACCTAGGTCGGTTTATGACTCAATAGAAACAAGAAAGAAAGGATTTTTTTCTTCGAAACC